TATGTCAATGATGGATCTACGATTGAAGATACCTACTCTAATCGTTACCTGTATGATACTCAATATAGTTGGAATACTCATATTAATAGTTGCATTGACAGTTATCTTCAATCGCAAATCTGGATTGATACGTCCATTGTAAGTAGTAGTGATAATTACAGTGCTAGCTACATTTATAGTTCCATTTATGGTGAAATTACAAATAATATCGAAAGGGAGGGTTCGGGTGTACTAACCCACGCGAAGGTTAGTGATTTTACTTTGGAAGAAAGTTCTAATGAAGAAGAAAGTTCTAATGATCCCGATGTAAGTAAAAAATATAGGGATTTGTGGGTTCAATGCGAAAATTGTTATGGATTAAATTATAAGAAATTTTTGAAATCAAAAATGAATATTTGTGAACAATGTGGATATCATTTGAAAATGAGTAGTTCAGATAGAATCGAACTTTCGATCGATCCCGGTACTTGGGATCCTATGGATGAAGACATGGTTTCTCTAGATCCCATTGAATTTCATTCCGAAGAAGAACCTTATAAAGATCGCATTGATTCTTATCAAAGGAAGACAGGATTAACTGAGGCTGTCCAAACTGGCATCGGCCAACTAAAAGGCATTCCCGTAGCAGTTGGGATTATGGATTTTCAATTTATGGGGGGTAGTATGGGATCCGTAGTCGGGGAAAAAATTACCCGTTTGATTGAGCACGCTACCAATAAGTTTCTACCTCTTATTATAGTATGCGCTTCCGGAGGGGCGCGCATGCAAGAAGGAAGTTTGAGCTTGATGCAAATGGCTAAAATTTCGTCTGCTTTATATGATTATCAATTAAATAAAAAGTTATTTTATGTATCAATCCTTACATCTCCTACTACTGGTGGGGTGACGGCGAGTTTTGGTATGTTGGGTGATATCATTATTGCCGAACCCAATGCCTACATTGCATTTGCGGGTAAACGAGTAATTGAACAAACATTGAATAAAACAGTACCCGAAGGTTCGCAAACGGCTGAATACCTATTCGAGAAGGGTTTATTCGACCTAATTGTCCCACGTAATATTTTAAAAAGTGTTCTGAGTGAGTTATTTGAATTCCATGCTTTCCTTCCTTTAAATCCAAATTCAATAGAGAACTAAGTCAAATTATTTGTTATTTGTTTTTTAGAAAATGAGTAGTTAGTTTATCGGAATAAAAGTAACTAAGAATGAAATTTTTGTTGTTTTCAGATGATCTAACTGTAGAAAGAATCAAAAGGTTGGGATAATTCTTTTTTTAACTCTATTTTGATTACTAATTAATAATTAAAAAGTCTTTATCAAAAAAAGGGTGAATTCTTCAAATTAGGAAAACAAAATGAATTTCTTCTTATCGTACGGATATAATTAAAATCGAAAAAACAAATAGTTTTCGTTTTCTCTATTTCCATTTACCGAAAATCCTGTTTTAGCTAACAACCCCTATTGGTTCAGATTCTAATGAATCTTTCAATAATGTTTAAGAAACTCTTTCTTTATGAATTTTATTAATATTAATTAATATTAAAAATATTCAATTCGAAGACATTAAGAAGAATAAAAGACAAAAAAATCAAGAACAAAGGGGGATTCTCCTGCATATCTTTCGTGTAGAAAGATTCGAAAGATGAATAAGTTCATTTAGGTAGTTCTAGATTTCTTGCGTTTATTCTATATATTAACTTAGATATTTAACTATATTATCTATTATAGATAGCTAGCTCTATACTAAGAATATAGATAGCTAGCTCTATACTAAGAATTTAAAATTGAATTCAATTTTAAATTAATAATTCATAAGAATTCAAATTCTTAATTATAATTTAGTATAACGTATAACATAGTATAAAATTTGTTTATTTAGAAATAAACAATAACAGGTACAAATAATAAAATAAATTGAGGCACCCTTTTTATGACAACTTTCAGCTTTCCTTCTATTTTTGTGCCTTTAGTAGGCCTAGTATTTCCGGCAATTGCAATGGCTTCTTTATCTCTTCATGTTCAAAAAAATAAGATTATTTAGATCCGGTCGGGCCTAATTTCTTCCATTTTTTTTTTTTCAAAAAACAGATATCTATTTAATTGAATTCGGTATAACATGTGATTTTTGCCGCATATAAAGATAAAGGAAAGAATTCTAACGCCTGCATGATATAGATATATGAGTAAATGAATTCTAGCTGTTTTCAAATCGACCAGGACACCGAATGGCTGAAAGAGAAAGCTCGCGGATCCCTATCCCTATCTATATATCTATAGCAGGATCATATATCTATAGTGGGATCATATCATATCATATTATATCATATAAGGGGTATCTTATGATTTTAGCTCTAACCAATTTCAATTTGATGACTTACTCCACTTACTCGTAAAGGGTCTAGTGCTAGTTGATGAGAGTTACTTGGGAAACAAAAAAAGTAAAGTCAAATGAATTTGAGGTATGCTCTAAATTCCAATAAAATTTAATCGGATCAAGTATGAGTTGGCGATCAGAACATATATGGATAGAACTTATAACGGGTTCTCGCAAAATAAGTAATTTCTGCTGGGCCTTTATCCTTTTTTTAAGTTCATTAGGATTCCTGTTGGTTGGAACTTCCAGTTATCTTGGGCTTGGGAAAAATTGGATATCTTTTTTTCCGCAAGGGATCGTGATGTCTTTCTACGGAATCTCGGGTCTCTTTATTAGTTCCTATTTGTGGTGCACAATTTCCTGGAATGTAGGCAGTGGTTATGATCGATTCGATAGAAGGGAGGGCATAGTGTGTATTTTTCGTTGGGGATTTCCTGGAAAAAATCGTCGCATATTCCTCCGATTCCTTCTAAAAGATATTAAGTCCATTCGAATAGAAGTTAAAGAGGGTATTTATGCTCGTCGTGTTCTTTATATGGACATCCGCGGACAGGGGGCCATTCCTTTAACTCTTACTGATGATAATTTGATTCCACGAGAAGTTGAACAAAAGGCTGCTGAATTGGCCTATTTCTTGCGTGTACCGCTTGAAGTATTTTGAGAAATCAGAAATCCGTGGAAAAGAGATCCCTTTCTCAGCAGGAGGGAAAAATGAAAAGAATCTTCCTTTTTCGATAACATAACAAGATTTAGGTGTGAAGTGTCATCAAAAGGCTCATTCGAGCCAAATCGGGCGCAACAATCATAAAACGAAACTCTTTTTGTGGTTTTTTATACGTATGCAAGAAATTTAATTCAAACAAGTAACAAATCGAAATAATTCATATATCAAACCATTTCGGTATAAAGAAATTCATCCTTTTTCATTAAGTTTAAAATAATTGTTGGAATTGCTACTTTCGATCCAGATAAATCCTATCTTGTCAATTTTTTTCAATAGACGTTTCTTTTTATCCTTTATTTTGTGTTCCTTAATAACCAATCCAAAAAGAACAATTCAATTTCATCACTAGCCAATTTCGGTTCTGTTTTGTCACGTTGATTATCGTAATCTCTTTTCGTCAATTATTCTATTTCTAACTGTGAGTAATCCGTGAATTTGTTTTGAAATATTGGCTATTTTGATACAACGGGGGTTCTTTTCATCCTTCATCCAAAGGATACAATTGTTGACCGTTGACCGATTGAGATATTGTGAAACAATATTTGTTTAGTATTTTTTTATTCGAAGTGGCTTCTTAGTTGATTTCTCTATTCTTTCTAGATTCAATAACAACAAAGAAAATCAATTGAATTTATAGATTTGATATCTTGTATATAACTCATGCGTGAAAGAAATATTTGATTGCATAGAGTCAACAAATGAGGTGGGTTTATTAACAATTCACCGATAAAAAAATGACAAAAAAGAAAGCATTTACTGCCTCATTAAAGCTTCTATTTATAGTATTTTTGCCCTGGTGCCTTTCTCTCTCATTTAATAAAAGCCTGGAATCTTGGGTTACTAAATGGTGGAATGCTGGGCAATCCGAAATTTTTTTGAATGATATTCAAGAAAGGGGAATTCTAGAAAAATTCATAAAATTAGAGGAACTCCTCGTCTTGGAGGAAATGATCGAAGAATACTCAGAGACACATCTACAAAAACTTCGTATAGGAATCCAAAAAGAAATGATTCAATTAATCAAGATACACAATGAGGATGGGATCCATACGATTTTGCACTTATCAACAAATATAATCTGTTTTTTTATTCTAAGTGGTTATTCCATTTTAGGTAATCAAGAACTTGTTATTCTTAACTCTTGGGCCCAGAAATTCCTATATAACTTAAGCGACACAGTCAAAGCTTTTTCTATTCTTTTATTAACGGATTTATGTATCGGATTCCACTCACCCCATGGTTGGGAACTAATGGTTGGCTCTGTCTACAAACATTTTGGATTTGTTCATAATGATGAAATTATATCTGGTCTGGTTTCCACTTTTCCAGTCATTCTGGATACAATTTTTAAATATTGGATTTTTCGTTATTTAAATCGTGTATCTCCTTCACTTGTAGTTATTTATCATTCAATGAATGACTGATAGAGGATCTACTTATATTAATTATTAATCTAATTAGAACGTTTTGTAATTGTACCTAACTAAATCATTAAAAATCGCACTTAGGCTTTCTATTTCGACCCATTGGGGAGGTTCATCTTATATTATTTCACTAAAATATTATTCCATTTAAATTATTCCCCAGTAACTAGCAGAATTGTGGATAGGAAACTATACTAGCGACTTACCCCATTTATTGTAGAAATTTTGGGATCAAGATTAGACCATGGAAACTAGAAAGACTTTTTATTGGATAAAGGAACAGATTACTCGATCTATTGCCCTATCGGTCATGATATATATCATAACTCGGACAGCCATTTCAAATGCATATCCTATTTTTGCACAACAGGGTTATGAAAATCCACGAGAAGCGACTGGGCGTATTGTCTGTGCCAATTGCCATTTAGCAAGTAAGCCCGTCGATATTGAGGTTCCACAGGCGGTACTTCCTGATACT